AAAAATAAACCAAATAGGGAAAAGCCGGCTATCGGAATCGAACCGATGACTATCGCATTACAAATGCGATGCTCTAACCGCTGAGCTAAGCGGGCTAAACTAACATCAATTTTTATATGCCGAGGAACTTAAGCAAACTGTTGAATCTTAGCTCTTCATAATTAATGTGAAGATAGAATAGAATTGCAAATAAATATTGTAATTGAATCTTATTATAGAACATAAGAATTAATAGAAGGATTAATAGAATATCGCACAATATAGAATTTCGACCCATTTATTATATCAATTATCTCTTTATCAATAAAGAATATCTTAATTAGGTAGTCAAATTTTAGTTTTCGTTTTTCATTTCTTATATTTTATACTTAAGATTATTTAATATATATTTTTGATTTATAGAATTCTAATATTCTAGAATAGAAATACATATCAAATTATTAAAAAAAAGGAATTGAATTTGAATAGAATAAAAAAGAAAAAAATATGAGTATATAATATGAATGAAATCAAATAATATGAATGAATAGATTCTATCTATATATATATATTATATATATAGATAGAATAGATAGAATCTCAAATTTTTATTCTATAAATTCCTTTTTTAGATTTATCGAAATCGAATTTATTACATTGTAGAAATTCAATTTGGAATGTAATAAATAGATGTAATAAATTTTCGTTTTCGCTATTCTTTTCGTTATTTTTAATTAGATTAGAATTATCTAGAATTATGGAAGGGTTGCTCTAGGGAAAGAAAAAATGAAATAGAAAGATGCAATACAGATAAATTAAATTTAGATCATGATGAAACATTACGTTTCGTTTCATTCGGAAAGGTGGAAGCTAAGACGAAAAAAAGAAGTGATCCTTCGAGTATTCGAAATTTCACGAAAAAATGAGAGAAAGAAAGGCATATATAATATGTATGTGGTGTATATACATATATATTGAATTGCGGATATCTAAATAATAGAATGATTTCTGATTGTACCAAATATGGGTCGTCGAGAAAGAGAAAAGAAGATAGAAGATAAGCAAAAACGAGGAAAAACTTTTAGATATTCAATATAGAAATAGGTATTTAATGAATATGAATTAAGTGGGTCCAATTTAATTGAAATGCAAGAAAAAAAAAGAGAATGGCATAATAATGAGACAAAAAAAGGGGATATGGCGGAATTGGTAGACGCTACGGACTTAATTGGATTGAGCCTTAGTACGGAAACTTACTAAGTGATAATTTTCAAATTCAGAGAAACCCTGGAATTAAAAATGGGCAATCCTGAGCCAAATCCTATTGTCCGAAAACAAAGAAAGATTCAGAAAGCAAGAATGACACAAGGATAGGTGCAGAGACTCAATGGAAGCTGTTCTAACAAATGGAGTTGGTTTGACCGCGTTGCGTTACTAAAGGAATCCTTACGTCACAACTTTCGAAAGTCTAAAGTAAAGGATAAACCTATATACATACATATATACTAAAATACTATCTTCAAATGATTAATGATGACCTGCCCTTTTATTTTGTCATATTTAGATTACATGGCAAATAAGCGAATTGTTGTCAATTGATTCCAAGTTTAAGAAAGAGTCGAATATTAATTGATCAAATTCTTCACTCCAAGGTCTGATAGATCTTTTTATTTTGAGGAACTGCTTAATAGTATGAGAATAAAGATAGAGTCCCATTCTACATGTTAATACTGACAACAATGAAAGTTATAGTAAGAGGAAAATCCGTCGACTTTAGAAATCGTGAGGGTTCAAGTCCCTCTATCCCCAAAAAGGACTCTTGGGATCCGATTCCCTAATTATTGTTTCTATTCTCTTTTCCTTTTTGTTAACGTTTCAAAAGTCGTTATCTGTCTCATTCATTCTACTCTTTCACAAATGGATATGAGCAAAATTTTTTCTTATCACAAATCTTATAATAGATATGATACACGTAGAAATGAACATCCTTGAGGAAGGAATCCCCTTTTGAGGAATCATTAACAATCTATACTCTTCCTCGTACCGAAACTTAGAAAGTCTTCGTTGTGAAGATCCAAAAAAGTTTAGGGCCGAAATAAAACTTTGTAATCCTTTTTTTATTTTACTAACCGAATTCGGTTAGTAAAATAAAAAAAAGGATTATGCGTTGAGAATGGTCGGGATAGCTCAGCTGGTAGAGCAGAGGACTGAAAATCCTCGTGTCACCAGTTCAAATCTGGTTCCTGGCACATGATTAATTTGTATTGAGTATCTATTCTATCAAATTGATTTATATAGATATTCATTACATTAATAGTATGGATCGTGATCCATACTTATCCATCTAGGTGTATGGAGCTCTACGCTTTATTCATATATAAAGCGTATATTTAATATGTAAAAGAAAAGAATGTAGGGAAAAGAGAATAATAAATAATTATAGTTTTTTTCTTCTTGATCTATTTTTTCAGACTGTGTCCCCTCCTCGTTCAAAAAAAAACTTAATCATATTCGAAAGGTT